GGTTTGCACAACCAACAATGTATTCCGAAGGTCTACAAGAAGATCAAAAAATACGAGACTTTATCAAAAAATCTCTACAACAAAATATAAAAATATCCTCTGGCATTGAGGGAATTGCACGTATAGAGATTCAAAAAGGAATCGATCTGATTCAGGTCCTAATCTATATAGGATTCCCAAAGTTATTAATAGAGGGTAGAGCTCGAAGAATCGAAGAATTACAGATGAATGTACAAAAAGAATTAAAGTGTATGAACCGAAAACTCAATATTGCTATCACAAGAATTGCAAATCCCTATGGACATCCTTATATTCTTGCAGAATTTATAGCTGGACAATTAAAAAACCGAGTTTCATGTCGTAAAGCAATGAAAAAAGCTATTGAATTGGCTGAACAGGCGGGTACAAAAGGAATTCAAGTACAAATTGCAGGGCGTATCAATGGAAAAGAAATTGCACGTGTTGAATGGATCAGAGAAGGTAGGGTTCCTCTACAAACTATTCGAGCTAAAATCGATTATTGTTCTTATACTGTTAAAACTCTTTATGGAGTACTAGGAATAAAAATTTGGATATTTGGGGACGAAAAAAAATAAACCCGTACTTTCTTTGTTTTTGTGTTGTACCCCCAGAACAGAAAATTACAAACTTTTTTATTTTTTATTCGTTTTCTCTTCAATATCAATAAAAAAAATGAGAAATTCTAGCAATTATATTCTTTATATTCTATAGGTTTGAATAAAAATTCAATTGATAATTTCATCTTGATATAATTGCTATGCTTAGTCCCAAACGAACCAGATTCCGTAAACAACATAGAGGACGAATGAAAGGAATATCTTGTCGAGGTAATAATATTTCTTTCGGTAGATATGCTCTTCAGGCACTTGAACCCGCGTGGATTACATCTAGACAAATAGAAGCGGGGCGCCGGGCAATGACACGGCATGTACGCCGCGGGGGGAAAATCTGGGTGCGCGTATTTCCAGACAAACCAGTTACGGTAAGACCTGCAGAAACACGTATGGGTTCGGGAAAAGGGTCTCCGGAATATTGGGTAGCTGTCGTTAAACCCGGTAGAATACTTTATGAAATGGGCGGAGTCGGAGAAAATATAGCCCAAAAGGCAATTTCAATAGCGGCTTCAAAAATGCCTATACGAACTCAATTCATTACATTACTTCTGGATAAAAATGTAGAAGATGGAATCCAGCCAAACTAAACCAAACTAAAGAAAAAAGCCTACGGGGATAAAAAAACAATTGCAAGTTTTTTTTTGACAAACCAATATTTCTTTTTTTTACTTCTCCTTTTAAATTTTAAAGAAGAGATTCAAAAAATGATTCAACCTCAAACCCGTTTGAATGTAGCGGATAACAGTGGGGCCCGAGAATTAATGTGTATTCGAATCATCGGGACTAGTAATCGACGATATGCTCAGATAGGTGACATTATTGTTGCTGTGATCAAGGAAGCATTGCCAAATACACCCCTCGAAAAATCAGAAGTGATCAGAGCTGTAATTGTACGTACTTGTAAAGAATTCAAACGTGACAATGGTATGATAATCCGATATGATGACAACGCTGCAGTTGTCATTGATCAAGAAGGAAATCCAAAAGGAACTCGAATCTTTGGTGCGATCGCCCGGGAATTGAGACAATTAAATTTCACTAAAATAGTTTCACTAGCACCTGAGGTATTATAAAAATAGAAGAAGAGTCCTTGATAGAGTTTATACTAAACAATTTTCTGAAATAGATGAAATTCATTAGTAGAGTGTGTCTGACGCATATACTTTGAAACTAAATTGATAAACTAAGAAACTAAACTGATAAACTAAGAATTTCTTAATGTAAAAAAAAAAAGAACATGTCAATATACCTAAAACTTATAGACAACACCCTTTTTAGTTTATCATGGCTAGGGACACTCTTGCTGACATAATAAACTCTCTACGAAATGCGGATATGAATAGAAAAGGAACGATTCGAGTACCATGTACTAACATCACCAAAAACATTATTAAAATACTTTTACGAGAGGGTTTTATTGAAAACGCCAGGAAACATCGTGAAAGCGAAAAGTCTTTTTGTGTTTTAAAGCTACGACATAGAAAGGGGCTACAAAAACCTCGTTTGAATTTAAAACGAATAAGTCAACCCGGTCTACGAATCTATTCTAATTATCAACGAATTCCGAGAATTTTAGGCGGAATGGGGATTGTAATACTTTCTACTTCTCGGGGTATAATAACAGATCGAGAGGCTCGACTAGAAGGAATCGGCGGAGAACTTTTGTGTTATATATGGTAATTTTTCTGATATCCGAATTTTCTTCGGAACTTCCTTTTTGTTAAAAGAAAAAAGAAAGGAAAGGAAAAGGGCGGGTTTCTAATCTCACTCCTCCTACATTAATTAGTTAATACTTTAATTTAAGGGGGTTTTACGTGGAATGAAAGAACAAAAATGGATTCATGAAGGTTTAATTACTGAATCACTTCCCAATGGTATGTTTCGGGTTCGTTTAGATAATGAAGATTTCATTTTAGGTTATATTTCGGGAAGAATACGGCGCAGTTTTATACGTATACTACCTGGGGATAGGGTAAAAATTGAAGTAAGTCGTTATGATTCAACTAGAGGACGTATAATTTATAGACTCCGCAATAAAGATTCGAACGATTAAGTAGTTTTTTCTACTTTTAATTTTCCCATCTCGAGAGATAAAATCGGCAAGGTTCCAATCGAAAGAAAGATATTTTCTTCCTATAAGTATATTGAGAATTCAGTTTGGGAATGACAAATATGAAAATAAGAGCCTCTGTTCGTAAAATTTGTGAAAAATGTCGACTGATCCGTAGACGAGGACGAATTATGGTAATTTGTTCTAACCCTAAACATAAACAAAGACAAGGCTAATCTTTCTAAAAATTTTAAATAATTTTGATTTAATTTTGAATATATATATATTTTTATTTCTTTTTATTAATATATTATTTTAGAATATAAAAAATAGAAATAAATAATAACTATAATAAATCATAGTAATAATCAAAACAAAATAATAAAAAGAAAGATCTTTATAAGAACATGATGTAGAAAAAAGGAGCTATTTTGACATAAGATGGGTATATCTTTAACTTATATTTATGTATTTATGTATTTTTGAGAGAATAAAAATGAGAGAATAAAATATGGAAAAAACTATACCAAAAATGGGTTCACGTAGAGGTGGACGTATCGGATCACGGAAGAATGCACGTAGAATACCAAAAGGAGTTATTCATGTTCAAGCAAGTTTCAATAATACCATTGTGACTGTGACGGATGTACGGGGTCGGGTTCTTTCTTGGTCCTCCGCTGGCACGTGTGGATTCAAGGGTACAAGAAGAGGGACACCTTTTGCTGCCCAAACTGCGGCAGGAACCGCTATTCGTGCAGTAGTGGATCAAGGAATGCAACGAGCAGAAGTTATGATAAAAGGTCCTGGCCTCGGACGAGATGCGGCATTAAGAGCTATTCGTAGAAGTGGTATACTGTTAAGTTTCGTACGGGATGTAACTCCTATGCCACATAATGGCTGCCGGCCCCCTAAAAAAAGACGCGTGTAAAAAAAAAGCATTGAAGAGATTTCAAGAGAAATAAATAATTCAATGATTTGAGAAAATTCTATTACTTATGGTTCAAGAGAAAGTAAGAGTATCTACTCGGACACTACGGTGGAGGTGTGTTGAATTCAGAAAAGACAGTAAGCGCCTTTTTTATGGACGCTTTATTCTGTCTCCACTTATGAAGGGTCAAGCCGAGACAATAGGGATTGCGATGCGGAGAGCTTTGCTTGGAGAAATGGAAGGAACATCTATCACACGTGCAAAATCTGCAAAAATACCACATGAATATTCTACCATAATGGGTATTCAAGAATCGATACATGAGATTTTAATGAATTTGAAAGAAATTGTATTGAGAAGTAATTTGTATGGAATTCAAGACGCTTCTATTTGCATCAAGGGTCCGGGTTATGTAACTGCTCAAGACCTCATCTTACCCCCTTCTGTCGAAATCGTTGATAATACACAGCATATAGCTATACTAACGGAGCCTGTTGATTTTTGTATTGGATTACAAATCGAGAGGTATCGCGGATATCATAAAAAAACGACCAATAACTTACAAGACGGAAGTTTTCCTATCGATGCTGTATTCATGCCTGTTCGAAATACAAATTATAGTATTCAGTCTTATGGAAATGGAAGTCAAAAAGACGAGATACTTTTTCTCGAAATATGGACAAATGGGAGTTTAACCCCTAAAGAAGCACTTCATGGAGCCTCTCGGAATTTGATTGATTTATTTATTCCTTTTCTACACGGGGAAGAAGAAAACTTACATTTCGAAAATGATCCGTACAAGATTAATTTAACTCCTTTTACTTTTCATAATAGATTTACAAAATTAAAGAAAAACAAAAAAGAAATAGCATTGAAATCTATTTTTATTGATCAATTAGAATTGACTCCTAAGACCTATAATTGTCTCAAGAGATATAATATACATACATTATTAGACCTTTTAACTAAGAGTCAAGAAGAACTTATGAAAATGGAACATTTTCGCAGTGAAGATTTGAAACATATTTTGAATATTCTAGAAAAAAGAAATTTCGCAATTTCTTTTCCAAACGAGCCACTTTAAACCCATTGTATTTGTTTCATTTTATAAAACAAATACAATGGGTATGGATTTTTAATTGGGGATCTTTAGCACAATCAATATATTCAGACTAGATCAACAAATTAATTTGAATTATATTCTATATAGAAAAATCACCTTGAAGCAACTACTCCCTCAATACATGATATTTTATTTCAAGTTTCACAAGAGAAACCCTTTTAAAAAAGCCCTAAAGTTAGGGATTTATCAATAGGTAATGTTGCTCCTATACCCAACCAAAGAGCTGCTACAGTGCCAATTAAAAACACAGTTGTCGCTACTGGG